GAATTTTCTACTTAAATTGAATTGAATTGGAATTTTCAACAGATACAAATGGAAAGAAATTGATAAAAGATCCCTAGAAACCGACTTCTGCTACTTAGACTTATTAATTAAGTTATAGGATTTTGTATAGAATATAAAAAGAAAAATGATTCCATTTCTACCATTATTATGATAATACATATTCCAACCTGCTTGAATACCAGAAAAAGAAATGGATTGGACATTTGATCTTTTCGCTGAGATAAAGGCATAAAAATCAGAAAGAATATATAGAATTAGAATCGGTTTTTTAGCATTTAACCCCCCTTTATGTTATGGATTTCATTGTTCAAAAAATGATTCGCAGAGAAGAGAGAGATTTTGTTTACGGATTTTTGAGTAGAATACAATTGTGAAGTGTATAAGAAAAGAAGGTTTGTATGGCTTAAACACGTGTGGAGATATCTATAATATCTGTCTTTCTTCTCTTTTATTGTTTTATTGTCGTTCTATGTTCTATTCGGGGCAACACAGGTTGTGCTCTCCGAAAACATAATTTGAATTTTCTATTCAATTAAAAATTCAAATTGAGGTATGATACTTTTCTGATATCTGATAATTCTATATCGGGAACATATATAAATAATATATATCCGTCTAACAATTTATCTTGGGGTGGGGGGTTTACATATACTCATAATTGTTGTTATAATTATTATTAATAATATTAATAATTAAAATTGAGAAGGATTTTTTGATTGAAAAAATCCATACTGATTAGTTATATATCATATATCAAGTTGTATTTTCTTATGTCATTAGGAAACCAAAATTTAGAGATTCAAATCCAAGAATCCTTCATGCATTCTAAGTCAATAGTTAATGGGTCCTATTTTAAGAAAGTTGAATTTTGTATTTTGCGACTGAAAATCCACATTTGATTTTTCAATAGAAAGGTAAGAAAAAGTTTTGAACATTATGAATTTTGAGATAGACTCAATCGAAATTGAAAGGATGAATCAAACTCAATCAAAAGGGCCGAAGGATTAGGATTTCTTTGACTTTTAGGAAAAATTAAGGAAAACAGAACTCAAGGTGCAAGTACAATAAAAAAGCAGTTCAGTAATCCGGGAAAGTTTTCATCTATTTTGTATTTGTAGCATTTTGGCGACATGGCCGAGTGGTAAGGCAGAGGACTGCAAATCCTTTTTTCCCCAGTTCAAATCCGGGTGTCGCCTGATCAACAAAAAACTTGAAATCTCTTTTTTTCTTCTGTTGATATAACCCGCCGAATGATTCGCCAGCAGAAGAAGAGAAAGCAGACTGTTGATACTTGTTTGATTCTAAACACCTGGTCTGGGTGTTTTTCTCAAAAATTGTAAATATCCTTGCATTGCATATTTAGGCTTAGCTTTCAAGTAAATATTCGAATGCTAGAGGGGCTATCAAGACTTCGCAATTACCTTCTACTACAAATAAAAATTTTCTATTATTAATCCATTGTATAATGACTGGACCTTGGATTAGATTGGAGAGCCCGATAGGAAATCGAAATAGTTGTGGAAGGGGGCGTAAGATACTTTATTCTATACGAGGAACTCACGAAACTATCTCAGTGCTCAAGCATCCAATCAATTGAAATGCGGGTAAAAAAAAAAGAATAGGACCTATTATTCGTACATGTTACATTAGTAACATTCCCTTGAGATGTTACTGCGGATTTTGCTTGGGTTTAATCTTTCCCGATTATAAATCATATAGGAATTTCTTATAAAATGGGCAAATTTATTGGATTGGTTTATTCATAGTCTTCGTTCTTTTTGACTCTGCGCCATTGATTCTACTATTATTAGTGAGGAATAATGGAACAATTCCTTTAGATTTATAGAGATAGGGGACATAATTCATATGGATATAGTAAGTCTTGCTTGGGCTGCTTTAATGGTAGTCTTTACTTTTTCCCTTTCACTCGTAGTGTGGGGAAGGAGTGGACTCTAGGGGTCCTACTAATTGAGTTAAGGAAGCAAACTGTATCAATATCAATTGCTTTCTAGATGGTTCTGCAACACGTTTGGAACAAAATAAAAATATCTTCATTTTTAAATTATTCCATTGGACTCGACTGGAGTAATGTATTATAGGAATAATCCTCTTTCAATCAAAGAGCTATTTCAACGATTCCCATGTTTGTAGTTCGAAAGGAAGAGGATCCCAGGAAATTTATTCGAACCTAATTCTTCCTAAATTTTCTATTCCAATCAATGGACTCTTCCTAGGTGATACTGAGGAGGGCCGGACCCTTTTTTTATTTGGTTCTCTCTTTACTGTTCAAAGAAGAAGTGGTTTTGTTAAGTGTATACGCACTTTGTATGAGAAAGAAAGGATATAAACATAGTGATTGTCTAACGAGATACTATGTAGAATAAGATCGTCAGGTGAGTCACATATTGCGCATTTACCGCTTTCGAATTTTTGAAATTGGATTTAGACTTTAGCGACTTATTTCATATCATGGTTCAGGCGTTAAAAATCAGTGCGGTTTACTCTTCCTTTTCGATGCCCGTGGAACTACTGTCAATGGTTTACTTCTTGGGAATGTTAAAAAAAAAAAGATTACTACGTGATTTTTGGAATATGCCTATATCTATCGCTTTTGCTTCATTGATTTGATTCTCTCAATAGATACCGAGATTCATATTGTAAATCAAAAATATAGTAATTCAAACTATAAGACATAGGAGTAATTCAGATTGATCAGAACAAATAGATATAGCAAATAAATGGAATTGGATGCTATGTCAATCCCATATATGGAATTGATATTCACATATATCAAGATAATATTGTAGATTGATATATAGATCCATATCAAATGCAGCCTCTATCTTTATTTTATTCCAGGGGGCAGCTTTATAACAACAATCTAACTAATAAATAGTATGGTAGAAAGAAATAGATGAATCTTTCTACCATACTATCTATCTATTAGAATACTGCCGATTCTAGTCCACTCATTTCATTTAAGACATGAAATTGGAATCTTTTTCATTTTATTTCGTCAATTTTGGCTAAGAACTCAGAAGTCAAGTTTCATTCAAATTAGTTAATAATTAATCGTTTTGACTGACTGTTTTTACATAAATGATAAGTAGAAAAGCGGTAGGAACTAGAATAAATAGTGCAGTAGCAATAAATGCAAGAATATTTACTTCCATAATCTCATCGGTTTTTTACTTCGCAATAACTCGGGATTTAATCCCATAGAGATGATAAATCTTTGGCCTGTAAATTCAATGAATGAATATTACCTCTCGATGATCTTGAATCAGATCAATATCATGAATAACAATATCTGAACTATCAAATCAATTCGTCGTCGAGAATTGAATAGTATAACATAGGAAGTTCTTTTATCCATACCGCCCCAAACTTGGATTGCTGACCCACTCCAAAATTCCTTTATTTATTTATCATTTTTTATTATCTGTTCTTTTTTTCTCTCTAATCTATCTAGTTCCTTCTTGTACAATCATCTGATGAAGTCTCATCAAATAGCTCTTCCACTTCCAGTGGTCACATAGTTACAAACCCAAACAAACACTAAAAGCTAAATGGAAAAAGAAAGGAGTTTAGAACGAAACTATTTTTTACTTGGAAGACAAAGAAGTGTGATAAAGATGAGACCGTATAAAATGAATATTCATAAAATTTACTATTTTCCGATTTGTTCTTTCGTCGATGGGGCCTTAAAACAAAATAAAAAATAGGAAAAATGACTCATTCGCCTTTCTAAGAGGAGTAGGATCTTTGGTTGATCTGTCCTTCCCCCTCCTTTCTTCGTAGATTATTAGCCCCGGGACACCTATACCAAAAGCTCAGTGTACAATTTGCATGAAATCCATTTTTCAACTTCAAACTAGTAAGTCAGGTTCCATAAATCCGTAGCCAGAAAAATAAATTGTTTTTTTTTTGTTTTTTCTGGAAGGTATTTTCTTATATTCAATTTTGTATTGGACAAGAAAGGAATTCCCTTTGTGTATTCGCGCCTCAAAAAAGTATAGTACTCGATTCCATTACATGCATTTCCATTACATGCATCGGGGGCAATCGAAAAAACCAGCATTTCTTAGAATACTGACTATAATGCTACCAATAATTGTACTAATCCAACCGCATATGTCTTTCTCCTACCAAAAGGAAAGAAAAAAGAAATAAGGATTTCCCCTTTGCTTTGACAATGGAATTCTTCCCCCGGTCCCCTTCATAAAAAGGCAGAGATTTTTTGATATATTTATTGGATCCGTCGGGACTGACGGGGCTCGAACCCGCAGCTTCCGCCTTGACAGGGCGGTGCTCTGACCAATTGAACTACAATCCCAGGGAAATACGGGATCTAGCAGAAAATTTGATTCTTTTTTATCTCCGGATCGGGTATTTCTGAAGTACAAGAGGGGTTATATCATCTCATGGCGGATTGGCGAATTATTGGGCCGAGCTGGATTTGAACCAGCGTAGACATATTGCCAACGAATTTACAGTCCGTCCCCATTAACCGCTCGGGCATCGACCCAGGAAGAATCAATTTTCGACTTATTGGTAATCCATGATCAACTTCCTTTCGTAGTACCCTACCCCCAGGGGAATTCGAATCCCCGCTGCCTCCTTGAAAGAGAGATGTCCTAAACCACTAGACGATGGGGGCCTGCTTGACCAACGGCCATCATACTATGATCATAGTATGATCAGTTTTTTGAAATTGTCAATATAATCGAATGATTCTATCCGAGGGATCTTTCCCCCTTTCAGAATTGCATAGAATTGTTTTTTATTCGTCATTGACGAATTATTCATTAGAATCGACATTAGAAATCTAGTAGTAGTATTTTTTTTTGAATTATTTCAATTGAATTTAGTTCTATTATTTTAGTTTAGATTATTTAGTATTTCGAATTTTATTTAGAAATTTCTAAATAAAAAAGAAAAAAGTAATAAATACAAAAATCGGTCTTGAAACAATTCAT